GGAGGCAGACCTAAGTCAAGGCAACCCTTCTTTGAAACACTTTGGTATTGCTCCTAGATCAGAATACAAATGATGAATCGCAGAGCACATGGAGCCATCTTATTATCTTCCTGTAAAGAAAAAATATGGTGGACTAACTGATCTTTACATTAATCAGTTGATGAAAGAGCCCAATGCAACAAAATGCATGTTGGGTCTTTGAAACAGTTCGAATCATTTTGATAATAATCAGTTTGATCTGTTTTACCGAGAAGGTCTACGGTTCGAGTCCGTATAGCCCTAACACATTTCATTTTTTTTTGTATAGACATTCTATTTTAGTTTAGTATAGTTTTCATTTCTTCATCAGTACTTGTTTATGGACTGACATGACAGGTTCCTTTATCCATAGAAATGAAAGCATTACCACATGCCCATGTCAATACATAAGGACAGTAAAATAAAAACAATAATTCATTCCAACAGATCCAATCGCTATTTGCAAAATCTCGGATAAAATACCTATCCTTTTTCATTAATCTTCATGGATGAATTACATATGACTTTTTTCCTGTCCATGATCAAAAAGTTACTGATATATTTTTGTTTTGGTATACCCAATCCCAGTCAATTTATGAAGTGAAAATCATGACATGATTCTGTCTAAAAACTGCATTCTGACCCAATCAAGTCGAATACAATACTTAAGTTACACGGATCTAGTACCTATTCTTTTGTTGGTCTTGTATTTGTAGAAGTCCCCCGACTCCGACTAATTAGTTTTTGGCCGAACAATAATCAAATTGGTTGTTTCAAATATAATGCAGAGATAATGAATTGGTCCCTAATGTATCAATGTTCCTTCTTCTGTATTCTATGAGTTGGGTCGGTTTTGGGATTTGGTCTATCGAATTGTTCAACAATGTGTGATTCTTTCTTTTCTATTAGAAGTATCTTATGTAGATCATTTATGATTCCACTGATGACTGATTCTATCACTCTGTGCTATCTTTCATTGTGTAGTGTAAGTTTGCTCCAAAACAAACCCCTTTTGTAGCGAAACCCAACCCATTTGTTCTTCCCAAATCGCGGTCTTTCTTTAGTACTCGATTCTTTTTATTTCTGAGAGGATCCGCGAGTATAGTACAGATTCCAAGTTTCTCGTTTTTTTGGTATAGAAAGATATGAGTTGTTATATGTAAAGGTTCCTCGCAACTCAACGGATTGAATCAAATCAATAAAGTAAGGAAAATAGAGATGAAATCTAGGATCAAAGAAGGGAGATAAAATAGAATAGAATCGTTCGATGTATTAGATTATGTTTATGTATTCCTATCGAATCAATAGAAGCAACTAATTTTCTACCTGGATTTTAATGAAAAGAATACTTCAAGTAGAATATGCTAGAAATCCCTAGTCATTTTACCCCAATGGAAATGAAATTCGAATATAAATTATAAATATATAATATAAATATATATGAATTCCATTGGAAATTCGAAATAAAATTAACTAAACTATAAAAACAAAAACATAGTTATACTAATATGATAGATATTAGTAGTATTATTTATTACTATTATAGTTAGAGTATATTTATATACTATTTTAGTATTTGTATATAATTACTTTATTATATTTTGTTTTTAGGGAGAAACCGAGACAAAGTAAGAGAGTTTTGTTTGTGTAAGAGCATCCTATATCTACACTATATGTAAATGGAATCTAAATGCAAAATAAATATAAGTGGGGTTCCGTTGTATGAATCTTTAAACAAGACATGCCCTATAGAAAACAAACTCTAAACTATGCGGGTTTGATCAAAAAATTTGCTTTTTTCGCCTAAGAAGTTCTGGATGAATTGACAATTTCAATTCAAATCGAATAATTCAGCCTATGCCATATTAATAGGAGTAATATTTATGTTTCTGCTTCACGAATATGATATTTTCTGGGCATTTCTAATAATATCAGGTGCTATTCCTATCTTGGCATTTGTAATTTCCGGAGTTTTAGCTCCGATTAGTGAAGGACCAGAGAAGCTCTCTAGTTATGAATCAGGTATAGAACCCATGGGAGACGCTTGGGTACAATTCCGAATCCGCTATTACATGTTTGCTCTAGTTTTTGTTGTTTTTGATGTTGAAACGGTCTTTCTTTATCCATGGGCAATGAGTTTCGATGTATTGGGTGTATCCGTATTTATAGAAGCTTTAATTTTCGTGCTTATCCTAATTGTTGGTTCAGTTTATGCATGGCGAAAAGGAGCATTGGAATGGTCTTAGCTGAATATTCAGACAATCAAAAAAAGAAAAAAGAAGGAAAAGATTACATTGAGACAGTTAGGAATTTGATTGATTTTCCATTACTTGACCAAACATCCCCTAATTCAGTTATTTCAACTACATCGAATGATCTTTCGAATTGGTCAAGACTTTCCAGTTTATGGCCTCTTCTCTATGGTACCAGTTGTTGTTTCATTGAATTTGCTTCATTAATAGGCTCACGATTCGACTTTGAT